GTTAATGTAGCTTAAACTATACAAAGCAAGGCACTGAAAATGCCTAGATGAGTTTTTTACTCCATGAACATATAGGTTTGGTCCTAGCCTTATTATTAGTTATCAGCAAGCCTACACATGCAAGTAACCGCATACCAGTGAGAATGCCCTTTAGATATTCTTAACTATACTCATTATCAACAGGAGCAGGTATCAAGCACGCTAATATAGCAGCTCACGACACCTTGCTAAACCACTCCCCCACGGGTTACAGCAGTGACAAAACTTAAGCAATAAACGAAAGTTTGACTAAGTTATACTGACAAAATAAGGGTTGGTAAATTTCGTGCCAGCCACCGCGGTCATACGATTAACCCGAACTAATAATTTACGGCGTAAAGTGTGTTTAAGACAAGCTACAAATAAAGTTAAATTTTATCTAAGCTGTAAAACGCTCCAGCTAAAAATAAAATAACCCACGAAAGTGACTTTAATATTTCTGAAGCCACGACAGCCAAGATCCAAACTGGGATTAGATACCCCACTATGCTTGGCCCTAAACTTAAGTAATTCAACAATGAACAATATTACTCGCCAGAGAACTACAAGCAATAGCTTAAAACTCAAAGGACTTGGCGGTGCTTTACACCCATCTAGAGGAGCCTGTTCTATAATCGATAAACCCCGTTAAACCTCACCCCCTCTTGCTAATACAACCTATATACCGCCATCCTCAGCAAACCCTATCAAGGCCATAAAGTAAGCACAAACATATGACATAAAAACGTTAGGTCAAGGTGTAGTCTATGAGGTGGAAAGAAATGGGCTACATTTTCTTACAACAGAACAATAATTACAGTAATCTTTATGAAACGAAAGACCAAAGGAGGATTTAGCAGTAAGTTAAGAATAGAGTGCTTAACTGAATAAGGCCATGAAGCGCGCACACACCGCCCGTCACCCTCCTCAAATTTAACCTACCAATTCCCTAATAACAACCCTTAATCTATAAGAGGAGACAAGTCGTAACAAGGTAAGCGTACTGGAAAGTGTGCTTGGAATATTCAAAGTGTAGCTTAATGTAAAGCACCCGGCTTACACCCAGAAGATTTCACAACAACGTGACCACTTTGAAACCAACCTTAGCCTGACTCCACCCAACTTCGCAACAAATTTATTCCCTTTAATCAAAACATTTACCATAATAAATAATAGTATAGGAGATAGAAATTATATTCAGCGCTATAGAGAGCAGTACCGCAAGGGAAAAATGAAAGAACTAAACCTAAAGTATAAAAAAGCAAAGCTAAACTCTTGTACCTTTTGCATAATGATTTAACTAGAACAATTTGACAAGAAGAACTTCAGTCAAGGGACCCGAAACCAGACGAGCTACTCATAAACAGCTATTAAGAGCACACTCATCTATGTGGCAAAATAGTGAGAAGATTTGTAAGTAGAGGTGAAAGGCCTATCGAGCCTGGTGATAGCTGGTTATCCAGAAAAGAATTTTAGTTCAACTTTAAATTAACCTAAAGTGATCTATTAAACCTCATGTCAATTTAAATGTTATTCTAAAGAGGGACAGCTCTTTAGACCAGGCTACAGCCTTTAGTACAGAGTAAATAATATTAATACCATAGTTGGCCCAAAAGCAGCCACCAATTAAGAAAGCGTTCAAGCTCAACACATAATAATTACTTAATTCAATAAATATAAATTTACCTCTTACTAGTCAACTGGATTAATCTATTATTTTATAGAAGCAACACTGTTAATATGAGTAACAAGAATTTTAATTCTCCTAGCACAAGCTTATACCAGACCGGATGCCCACTGGTAATTAACAACCAGATAAAGATATACATTCTACAAGCCCTTTATCTTAAATAACTGTTAACCCAACACAGGCGTGCATTAAGGAAAGATCTAAAAAAGTAAAAGGAACTTGGCAAAACTTAACCCCGCCTGTTTACCAAAAACATCACCTCCAGTCTATCAAATATTGGAGGCACCGCCTGCCCAGTGACACATGTTCAACGGCCGCGGTATCCTGACCGTGCAAAGGTAGCATAATCACTTGTTCTTTAATTAAGGACTTGAATGAATGGCTACACGAGGGTTCAACTGTCTCTTACTTTTAATCAGTGAAATTGACCTTCCCGTGAAGAGGCGGGAATAAATCAATAAGACGAGAAGACCCTATGGAGCTTAAATAATATAATCCAAATAAATATAATTAAATCTAACAAAGACATAAAATAATAATTATCTGTGGGTTATAAATTTCGGTTGGGGTGACCTCGGAGCATAACATAACCTCCGAACAATTTTAACTTAGACCTAACCAGTCAAAGTATATAATAATACATTAATTGACCCAAACTAATTTGATCAATGGAACAAGTTACCCTAGGGATAACAGCGCAATCCTATTATAGAGTCCATATCGACAATAGGGTTTACGACCTCGATGTTGGATCAAGACACCCTAATGGTGCAGCCGCTATTAACGGTCCGTTTGTTCAACGGTTAAAGTCTTACGTGATCTGAGTTCAGACCGGAGTAATCCAGGTCGGTTTCTATCTATTTAATTTTTCTCCTAGTACGAAAGGACAAGAGAATAAAGGACCAACTCAGACTTAGTGCCCTAAACATAATAGATGTAACAAACTCAATCTAATATGCTAATTAACACATTACCCAAGATAAGGGTTAGTTAAGATGGCAGAGCCCGGTAATTGCATAAAACTTAAACCTTTATTATCAGAGGTTCAACTCCTCTTCTTAACACTAATGTTTATAGTCAATTTACTCCTCCTTATTATCCCTATTATGTTAGCCATAGCGTTCTTTACCCTAATTGAACGAAAAGTCTTAGGCTATATACAACTCCGAAAAGGACCCAACATCGTAGGCCCACATGGCTTACTACAACCTTTCGCTGACGCAGTAAAATTATTCATTAAAGAACCACTACGACCACTAGCCTCTTCCATATCACTTTATACCATTGCACCAACCCTAGCGCTATCAATTGCCCTAATTATGTGAATTCCTATGCCATTCCCATTACCTCTAATCAATATAAATATAGGACTCTTATTTATGCTAGCCACATCAAGTCTAGCAGTATATTCAATCCTATGATCTGGATGAGCATCTAATTCAAAATATGCCCTAATCGGAGCCCTACGAGCAGTAGCACAAACAATTTCATATGAAGTAACCCTTGCTATTATTCTCCTATCAATTATTCTAATAAGTGGATCATTTACCCTTTCTAACCTAATCACAACTCAAGAATATCTCTGATTAATTATTCCATCATGACCACTAACCATAATATGGTTTATTTCCACCTTAGCAGAAACAAATCGAGCCCCATTCGATTTAACAGAAGGAGAATCCGAACTAGTATCAGGATTTAACGTTGAATATGCCGCAGGACCATTTGCCCTATTTTTTATAGCCGAGTACACAAACATTATTATAATAAATGCTTTAACCACAATCATTTTTCTAGGCACACTATACAACCCCCACATACCAGAAATATATACAACAAATTTCGCCACCAAAACCCTTCTATTAGCTATATTATTTCTATGAGTACGAGCATCTTATCCACGATTCCGATACGATCAACTAATACATTTATTATGAAAAAATTTCCTCCCCTTAACACTATCATTATGCATATGGTATATCTCCCTACCTATTTCAACATCAAGTATTCCCCCACAAATATAGAAACATGTCTGATAAAAGAATTACTTTGATAGAGTAAATAATAGAGGTTTAAATCCTCTTGTTTCTAGAGTAATAGGCATTGAACCTATTCTTAAGGATTCAAAATCCACCGTGCAACCAATATACACCATACTCTATCCACACAGTAAGGTCAGCTAAATAAGCTATCGGGCCCATACCCCGAAAATGTTGGTTTAAACCCTTCCCGTACTAATCAAACCTCCAATCCTCATAATTATCATAACAACAATTTTCACAGGCACCATACTTACAATAATCAGTTCACACTGACTTCTAATCTGAATTGGATTAGAAATTAACATATTATCAGTCATTCCAATTTTAGCAAAAAACCCAAAACCACGGTCTACAGAAGCAGCCACCAAATATTTCCTTACACAAGCAACAGCCTCTATATTACTAATATTTACCATTGTATTTAATGCTATTCATTCAGGCCAATGAACTATCACTAATATTGATTCTAATAACATATTAATTTCCTTCACAATAATTATTGCCCTGACAATAAAATTAGGGATAGCCCCCTTCCACTTCTGAGTCCCCGAAGTCACACAAGGAGTTTCGTTAATAACAGGCATGCTATTATTAACATGACAAAAACTAGCCCCTATCTCCATTATAATTCAAATATTCCCTTTAATTAACCTAAATACCCTCATACTTATTGCCCTATTATCAGTCCTAGCCGGTGGCTGAGGAGGGCTAAACCAAACTCAACTACGAAAAATCCTAGCATACTCATCAATCGCACATATAGGATGAATAATAGCTATTCTTATGTTCTGCCCATCTATAACAATACTAAATCTTTTTATCTATCTAATATTAACAATTACTATGTTTACAATACTAAATATAGATACAAATACAACCACTTTAACCCTATCAAACCTATGAAGTAAATCACCAACAATTACTACAATAGTTCTAGTTTCTCTGTTATCCCTAGGAGGCTTACCTCCTCTTACAGGTTTTCTTCCCAAATGACTTATCATTCAAGAACTCACAAAAAATAATAATATCATTGTAGCTACAATAATAGCTATTATAGCACTTCTAAACTTATATTTTTATATACGACTAATTTATTCTACTTCCCTAACCCTATTTCCAACACCTAATAATATCAAAATAAAATGACAATTTCAACTCAAAAAACGATCTTTACTCCTATCACCACTAATTATCCTCTCCACTTTATCTCTTCCACTATCACCAGTATTCTCAACCCTAAACTAGAAATTTAGGTTAAATAGACCAAGAGCCTTCAAAGCCCTAAGAAAGTATATTATTACTTAATTTCTGCAAATAAGGACTGCAAGAATCTATCCTACATCAGCTGAATGCAAATCAACTACTTTAATTAAGCTAAGTCCTCACTAGATTGGTGGGCTATAACCCCACGAAACTTTAGTTAACAGCTAAACACCCTAATCAACTGGCTTCAATCTACTTCTCCCGCCGCTCAGAAAAAAAAGGCGGGAGAAGCCCCGGCAGAATTGAAGCTGCTTCTTTGAATTTGCAATTCAATATGAAATTTCACCTCAGAGCTTGGCAAAAAGAGGGTTTGACCTCTGTCTTTAGATTTACAGTCTAATGCTTACTCAGCCATTTTACCTTGTACTTATGTTCATTAACCGTTGGTTCTATTCGACAAACCACAAAGACATCGGAACCCTTTACCTTCTATTTGGAGCTTGAGCCGGAATAGTAGGAACAGCCCTTAGCCTTCTCATCCGCGCAGAACTCGGCCAACCAGGAGCTCTTCTAGGTGATGATCAAATTTATAACGTAATTGTAACTGCCCATGCATTTGTCATAATTTTCTTCATGGTGATACCAATTATAATTGGAGGTTTTGGTAACTGGTTAATTCCATTAATAATTGGGGCTCCAGACATGGCATTTCCACGAATAAATAATATAAGTTTTTGACTTTTACCACCATCTTTCCTACTTCTTCTCGCTTCTTCAATAGTAGAAGCAGGCGCAGGTACTGGGTGAACAGTATATCCCCCTTTAGCAGGGAATTTAGCCCATGCGGGAGCATCAGTAGATCTAACTATTTTTTCCTTACACCTAGCCGGTGTATCTTCAATTTTAGGGGCTATCAACTTCATTACTACAGTAGTTAACATGAAACCTCCAGCCATATCACAATATCAAACCCCTTTATTTGTATGATCAGTAGTAATCACTGCTGTACTTTTACTTCTATCCTTACCAGTATTAGCAGCAGGAATTACTATACTCTTAACTGATCGAAACCTCAATACTACTTTCTTTGACCCTGCAGGAGGGGGTGATCCCATCTTATATCAACATTTATTCTGATTCTTCGGACACCCCGAAGTATACATTCTGATTCTTCCAGGCTTTGGTATAATTTCTCATATCGTCACTTACTATTCAGGTAAAAAAGAACCATTTGGGTATATAGGTATAGTCTGAGCCATAATATCTATTGGTTTCTTAGGGTTTATTGTATGAGCCCATCACATGTTTACTGTAGGAATAGATGTCGACACCCGTGCATATTTTACATCTGCCACTATAATTATTGCAATTCCTACTGGTGTAAAAGTTTTTAGCTGATTAGCTACTCTGCATGGAGGCAACATTAAATGATCACCTGCTATATTATGGGCATTGGGGTTTATCTTTCTTTTCACAGTAGGAGGCTTAACAGGAATTGTACTCGCTAATTCATCACTAGACATTGTACTTCACGATACATACTACGTAGTAGCTCACTTCCACTATGTACTATCAATAGGAGCAGTATTTGCTATCATAGGAGGCTTCGTACATTGATTTCCTTTATTCTCAGGTTATACTCTAGATGACTCCTGAGCCAAAATTCACTTCGCAATTATATTTGTAGGCGTAAACATAACATTTTTCCCCCAACATTTTTTAGGTTTAGCAGGTATACCTCGACGTTACTCTGATTACCCTGACGCATATACTATATGAAACACAGTTTCATCCATTGGCTCCTTCATCTCTTTAACAGCAGTAATACTAATAACTTTCATAATCTGAGAAGCTTTTTCATCAAAACGTGAAGTTCATATAGTAGATTTAACTCCAACAAACCTGGAATGACTTCATGGCTGCCCCCCACCTTATCATACATTTGAAGAACCTGCCTATGTAAAAGCTTCATTAAGAAAGGAAGGAATTGAACCCCCTATAATTGGTTTCAAGCCAACCACATAACCATTATGACTTTCTCCACAGAAGATATTAGTAAAACCATTACATAACTTTGTCAAAGTTAATTTATAGGTTAAACCCCTATATATCTTTATGGCCTACCCAGCTCAATTAGGATTCCAAGACGCCGCTTCCCCAATCATGGAAGAACTTATATATTTTCACGATCATACCCTTATGATTGTATTTTTAATTAGCTCATTAGTCCTATATATTATTTCCCTTATGCTTACCACGGAACTCACCCATACAAGCACCATAGACGCTCAAGAAGTAGAAACAGTATGAACAATTTTACCAGCAGTTATTTTAATTCTTATTGCTCTTCCATCATTACGCATTTTATATATAATGGATGAAATTACAACTCCCTCCCTAACTCTTAAAACTATAGGTCATCAGTGATATTGAAGCTATGAATATACAGACTATGAAAGCCTATGCTTTGACTCATACATAACCCCTCCGTTAGAACTTGATCCAGGAGAACTACGATTACTAGAAGTGGATAATCGAGTAGTACTACCAACAGAAATATCTATTCGCATACTCATCTCTTCAGAAGACGTTCTACATTCATGAACTGTACCATCTTTAGGTGTAAAAACAGATGCTATCCCAGGACGCCTAAATCAAGCAACCTTAATAACTTCTCGTCCAGGTATCTACTACGGTCAATGCTCGGAAATCTGTGGTGCAAATCACAGCTTTATACCAATTGTGCTAGAACTAGTTCCACTAAAGCACTTTGAAGAGTGACTACTATCTACACTGTAATATCACTGTGAAGCTAATAAGCATTAACCTTTTAAGTTAAAGATTGAAAGTCCTTAAATCTTTCCACAGTGAAATGCCACAACTAGATACATCAACATGACTAATCACAATCCTATCCATAATTATGACTCTATTCATTATTTTTCAATTAAAAATCTCAAAATTCAATTTTCCCTCAGGTCCTAAATCTAAAAATAACAAAAACCACCAATTCACCAATCCTTGAGAAACAAAATGAACGAAAATTTATTCGCCTCATTCATTATCCCAACAATCGTAGGAATCCCCATTGTAATTCTTATTATCATATTTCCAAGTATTTTTTTCCATAACCCTTACCGCCTCATTGGTAATCGACTAATATCCTTACAACAATGATTAATTAAATTAGTACTTAAACAAATAATGGCAATACATAATATCAAGGGACGAACCTGATCACTTATATTAATGTCACTAATTCTATTTATTGGTTCTACAAACCTACTAGGCCTATTACCTCACTCATTTACCCCTACCACTCAACTGTCTATAAATCTAGGCATAGCTATTCCCCTATGAGCAGCTGCAGTAATTACAGGTTTTCGTCATAAAATAAAAGCGTCCCTAGCCCATTTCCTACCTCAAGGTACTCCCATTCCTCTCATCCCCATACTAATTATTATTGAGACTATTAGTCTTTTTATTCAACCTATAGCTTTAGCCGTTCGACTAACAGCCAATATCACAGCAGGCCACCTGCTAATTCACCTAATTGGCGGAGCTACTATAGTATTAACTTCAATCAGCCCTACCGTTTCCTCAATTACATTCACCATCTTAATTCTTCTTACAATCCTTGAATTTGCCGTTGCCCTTATTCAAGCATACGTTTTTACCTTATTAGTAAGCCTCTATTTACACGATAACACCTAATGACCCACCAAACCCACGCCTACCATATAGTTAATCCGAGTCCATGACCTCTTACAGGAGCTTTCTCTGCTCTATTAATAACATCCGGTCTTGCTATGTGATTTCACTTCAACTCAACCACACTCCTGTCACTAGGTATATTAACCAATTTATTAACAATATACCAATGATGACGAGACATTGTACGAGAAGGCACATTCCAAGGACACCATACCTCTACCGTTCAAAAAGGGTTACGATACGGAATAATTCTATTTATTGTTTCTGAAATTTTCTTTTTCGCGGGTTTCTTCTGAGCTTTTTACCATTCAAGTTTAGCCCCTACTCCAGAACTAGGTGGTTGCTGACCCCCAACAGGTATTAATCCTCTTAATCCCCTAGAAGTTCCTTTGCTGAATACAGCCGTTCTTTTAGCCTCAGGAGTAACTATTACATGAGCTCATCATAGTTTAATAGAAGGTGATCGCACAAGTATACTACAATCCTTGCTTATCACTATTATTTTAGGTATTTATTTTACACTTTTACAAGCCTCAGAATACTTTGAAACACCATTTACAATTTCAGATGGAGTATATGGCTCAACATTTTTTATAGCAACAGGATTTCACGGATTACATGTTATTATTGGATCTACCTTCCTTACCATTTGCTTTTTTCGTCAATTAAATTTCCACTTTACTTCTAGTCACCACTTCGGCTTCGAGGCCGCGGCCTGATACTGACATTTCGTAGATGTAGTCTGACTGTTCCTTTATGTATCAATCTACTGATGAGGATCATATTCTTTTAGTATTAATTAGTACAGTTGACTTCCAATCAATTAGATTCGGTACAAACCCGAAAAAGAATAATTAATCTCCCATTAACTCTTATAATTGATATTATTTTAGTCTTAGTACTTGTTACAGTCGCATTCTGATTACCCCAACTAAATATATATGCAGAAAAAAATAACCCCTATGAATGCGGTTTTGACCCTATAGGATCTGCTCGTTTACCATTCTCCATAAAATTTTTTCTAGTGGCAATTACATTTCTTCTATTTGATCTAGAAATCGCACTCCTTCTACCACTTCCATGAGCATCCCAATCAAACAATCTCAAAATCACAGTAACAATAGCCCTCATACTAATTATTATTTTGGCCTTAGGTCTCATTTATGAATGACTACAAAAAGGATTAGAATGAGAAGAATAAATTGGTAGTTAGTTTAAGTTAAAATAACTGATTTCGACTCATTAGATTATGATAAATCATAATTACCAACGTGCCATCAATCTCCATTAACATTAACTTAGCTTTTGCTGCCGCCCTACTAGGCATACTAATATTTCGTTCCCACATAATATCATCCCTACTATGTTTAGAAGGCATAATATTATCAATGTTTACTTTAAGTACACTAACCATCCTAAATATACAATTTACAATATCTTTTACCATACCCATTCTACTATTAGTTTTCGCAGCCTGTGAAGCTGCCATCGGCTTAGCCCTATTAGTTATAGTATCAAATAACTATGGTCTAGACTATATTCAAAATCTTAACCTCCTTCAATGCTAAAAATTATTATCCCAACAATCATATTATTCCCAGTAACCTGGTATTCCAACAGTACCATAATCTGAATTAACATAACTTCCTATAGTCTGATAATTAGTCTTATAACTCTACCCTTATTAAATCAAACTGAAAACAACAGCAATAACTTCTCACTTATATTCTTCTCTGACTCACTATCCTCACCCCTTCTAATATTAACAGTATGACTACTCCCACTAATAATTATAGCTAGTCAGCACCACCTTACAAAAGAATCTTTAATGCGAAAAAAACTGTACTTATCCATATTAACTTTCCTACAAATATTTTTAATTATAACATTCACAGCCACCGAACTAATCTTATTTTATATTCTTTTCGAAGCCACATTAATCCCAACCCTTATTATTATTACCCGATGAGGTAACCAGACAGAACGACTAAACGCAGGCCTATACTTCCTATTTTATACCCTCATCGGATCCTTGCCATTATTAGTAGCACTAATTTATGTACAAGATTCCCTAGGATCACTAAATTATTTAGTAATAAACATATGATCTCAAGATATACCCAGCTTATGATCTAGTAATTTACTATGATTAGCATGCATTATAGCATTTATAGTTAAAATACCTTTATATGGCCTACACCTATGACTACCCAAAGCACACGTAGAAGCCCCTATTGCCGGATCTATAGTCCTCGCAGCCGTATTATTAAAATTAGGCGGTTATGGTATATTACGCCTCACCATAATTTTAAATCCAACAACAAAAATCATAGCATATCCTTTTATTATATTATGCCTATGAGGCATAATTATAACCAGCTCAATTTGCTTACGACAAACAGACCTAAAATCACTAATCGCTTACTCATCAGTCAGCCATATAGCACTAGTTATTGTAGCAATCCTCATACAAACACCATGAAGTTTTATAGGCGCCACAGCCCTTATAATTGCACATGGCTTAACATCATCAATATTGTTCTGTCTTGCAAACTCGAACTATGAACGCATTCACAGCCGAACAATACTATTAGCACGAGGACTTCAAACCTTCCTACCTCTAATAGCCACCTGATGATTATTAGCCAGTCTAACAAATCTGGCTCTACCCCCATTCATCAATCTGATTGGAGAACTATTCGTGATTATAGCCTCTTTTTCATGATCAAACACCACAATTATTATAACAGGTCTTAATATACTTATTACTGCCCTTTATTCTCTCTATATACTTACCATAACACAACGAGGTAAATTTTCATACCATATTTATAATGTTAAACCCTCATACACACGAGAAAACACCCTAATATCTATACATATACTACCCCTTATCATACTAACCTTTAACCCCAAAATTATTATAGGACTAACATATTGTAAATATAGTTTAAACAAAACCCTAGATTGTGAATCTAAAAATGAAGACTCAAACCCTTCTATTTACCAAAAGAGAGTACAATAATAGAACTGCTAATTCTATTTCCCATATATAAAAATATGGCTCCCTTGACTTTTAAAGGATAGGAGTTATCCGTTGGTCTTAGGAGCCAAAAAATTGGTGCAACTCCAAATAAAAGTAATAAACTTATTTACTTCATTTATATTAATTACATTAATTATTCTCTCCCTACCCTTGATAACCAACACACTAAATATTCACAAAAACATACCCTACACATTATACGTAAAGCTGTCGATCGCATGCGCATTTATTACCAGCACTATCCCTACGACATTGTTTATTTTCTCCGGACAAGAAGCAATTATTTCTAACTGACATTGAATAACTATCCAAACCCTAAAGTTAACCCTCAGCTTTAAATTAGACTATTTCTCAATACTATTTATCCCAGTGGCATTATTTGTTACTTGATCAATTATAGAATTCTCAATATGATATATGCACACTGACCCTAACATTAACCAATTCTTCAAATATTTACTTATATTCCTTATCACTATACTTATTCTGGTAACCGCTAACAACCTATTTCAACTATTTATTGGATGAGAGGGTGTAGGAATTATGTCCTTTTTATTAATTGGGTGATGATATGGACGAACAGACGCTAATACAGCAGCTCTTCAAGCAATTCTGTATAATCGTATCGGAGACATTGGATTTATTTTAACTATAGCATGGTTTCTTATATACTCCAATACATGAGAATTTCAACAATTATTTATACTAGATAATAATCTAAGTATATTACCACTAATCGGCTTGCTAGTTGCAGCCACAGGAAAATCAGCCCAATTTGGCTTACACCCTTGACTTCCTTCAGCAATAGAAGGACCAACCCCCGTTTCAGCCCTACTCCACTCCAGCACTATGGTAGTTGCAGGTATCTTCCTCCTAATTCGATTTCACCCTTTAATAGAAAATAATAATAATATCCAAACACTAATGCTATGTTTAGGTGGTATCACAACACTATTTACAGCAATCTGTGCCCTAACACAAAATGACATTAAAAAAATTGTAGCCTTCTCCACCTCAAGTCAATTAGGACTAATAATAGTTACCATAGGAATCAACCAACCATACCTAGCTTTCCTACATATTTGTAATCACGCTTTCTTCAAAGCAATACTATTTATGTGCTCTGGCTCTATTATCCATAATCTAAATGACGAACAAGATATCCGAAAAATAGGAGGATTATTCAAAGCCATACCATTTACCTCATCTTCTCTTATTATCGGGAGCCTAGCCCTTACAGGCATACCCTTTCTTACAGGTTTTTATTCAAAAGACTTAATCATTGAAGCAGCAAATACTTCTAATACCAACGCCTGAGCCCTTATTATTACACTCATTGCTACATCCCTAACAGCCGTTTACAGCACCCGAATTATCTTCTACGCACTATTAGGGCAGCCACGATTTACTTCAATATCAATTATTAACGAAAACAACCCCCTACTAATTAATCCTATTAAACGCTTAATAATCGGCAGTATTTTCGCTGGATTTTTCCTATCTTTTAACATTTTACCCACAAACATCCCTCAAATAACAATACCTACATATCTAAAATTAATAGCCATAGTAGTAACCCTTTTAGGTTTTATACTAGCAATAGAACTAAATATCATAACAAATAATTTCAAACCAAATATACCCTCAGACATGTTTAAATTCTCAAACATATTAGGATTTTTCCCAACAACTATACACCGCCCAATTCCATTATTAAACTTGCACATAAGCCAAAACACAGCCTCATCCCTATTGGATCTCATTTGACTAGAAAAAACTATACCAAAAACTGTATCCAAAACACAAATAGCACTCTCTACTACAATCTCAAACCAAAAAGGCTTAATTAAATTATATTTCATATCATTTATTGCCTCTGCACTTATAATATTCTTACTTGTTTCCTAACTACTTTCCCCGAATAATTTCAATTACAATCAATACACTAACAAATAAAGCTCAACCAGCAGCCACTATTCATCAACTAGCATAATTATAAAGTGCTGATACACCCAAAGAGTCCTCACGAATAATACTAAGCCCTTTATCTATAAATATAATCCAATTCTCTAAACTATTAAAATCAACTACTATTTCCACCCCATCATGCTCCAATAACCAAACCATTAGTAATGACTCTATTAAAATTCCCGATAATAAAGCACCTCAAATAACAACACTAGATCCCCAAGTCTCAGGATACTCCTCAGTAGCCATAGCCGTAGTATAACCAAACACCACAAGTATTCCACCCAAATAAATTAAAAAAACTATTAATCCTATAAAAGAAACCCCAAAACCTATAATAATAATACAACCCACTGCCCCACTAACAATAAGTCCAACACCCCCATAAATAGGTGAAGGTTTTGAAGAAAAACTTATAAAACCTAAAACAAAAATAGTGCTCAATAAAAATATAGTATACGCCATAGTTTTCACATGGACTCTAACCATGACCAATGACATGAAAAACCATCGTTGTATTTCAACTATAAAAACTTCTAATGACCAACATCCGAAAAACCCACCCATTAATAAAAATTATAAACAGCTCATTTATTGATCTTCCAGCACCATCTAACATCTCTTCTTGATGAAATTTTGGTTCCCTCTTAGGGGCTTGCCTAGCCATTCAAATTATTACAGGCCTGTTCTTAGCAATGCACTATACAGCAGACACAGCAACTGCATTCTCCTCTGTAACACACATCTGTCGGGACGTAAATCAAGGCTGAATTATTCGCTACTTACACGCCAACGGAGCATCCATATTTTTTCTATGCCTCTTTCTTCACGTAGGACGAGGCATGTACTATGGATCTTTTACACTATCCGAAACCTGAAACATTGGTATTATCTTACTATTTACAGTAATAGCAACCGCTTTCATAGGATATGTTCTTCCATGAGGACAAATATCGTTCTGAGGCGCAACAGTAATTACCAACTTACTATCAGCAATTCCCTACATTGGTACTAATCTAGTAGAATGAATCTGAGGTGGCTTCTCTGTTGACAAAGCCACACTTACCCGATTCTTCGCATTTCACTTCATTCTACCATTTATCATTTCAGCCCTAGTACTAGTTCACCTTCTCTTTCTTCACGAAACTGGATCCAACAACCCATTAGGCACCTCATCAGAATCAGATAAAATTCCATTCCACCCTTATTATACTATTAAAGACTTGCTAGGATTGATATTTCTTCTATTAACTCTCACAATCTTAGTGCTTTTTTCCCCTGACCTGCTGGGCGACCCAGACAACTATATACCAGCTAACCCACTTAGTACCCCTCCCCATATCAAACCAGAATGATATTTCCTTTTCGCCTATGCTATTCTACGATCCATTCCTAATAAGCTAGGAGGGGTTTTAGCTCTAATCATATCAATCTTAATCCTCGCAATTATCCCAATTCTACAAACCGCCAAACAACGTAGCATAACATTCCGACCACTTAGCCAAATTATATTTTGAATTCTAACAGCAGACCTATTTATTCTCACATGAATCGGCGGCCAACCTGTTGAACACCCTTTTGTAACTATTGGGCAAGTAGCCTCCATTCTATACTTTTCTCTAATCCTTATTATTATACCAACTGTAAGCCTTATCGAAAACAAGATACTTAAATGAAGAGCCCTTGTAGTATATCTAATACTTTGGTCTTGTAAACCAAAAATGGAGATTAATATCCCTAGGGTAACCTCAAGGAAGAAACTATAAGCTTCACCTTCAACACCCAAAGCTGAAATTCTAATTAAACTATTCCCTGAATAGAGACATACACCTATTTTTCTCTAAAATAGCTCTACGGCTATGTACTTCGTGCATTACGTGCTTCACCTCATTCATAATTCACCTATACATACTAATATAATAGTACATAATACATACATATGTATATCGTGCATACATCTCTTGCCCACATGAATATCAAACAAGTACATAAACACTTACAACCGTACATAAAACATCTGATGGAAACTTACATAAACACCTTAACCATACGAATATCCCAGACAAATATACACCTACCGACATACATAAAACATATTTACATTAATCGTACATGGTACATTTATAATATTAATCGTACATTAGCGCATTTAGTCCCGAAAAGTCCCAGTCACCATGACTATCCCCTTCCAACGATTAGTAGCTTAATCTACCATCCTCCGTGAAACCAGCAACCCGCCCACCAATGCCCCTCTTCTCGCTCCGGGCCCATGAAACGTGGGGGTGACTAACCTGAAACTATACCTGGCATCTGGTTCTTACTTCAGGGCCATACTAATACACCCGCCCATTCGTTCCCCTTAAATAAGACATCTCGATGGATTAGTTACCAATCAACCCGTGACATTGGCATAACTGATCTGTCAGGCCTCTGGTATTTTTTAATTTTCGGGGATGCTTGGACTCAACATGGCCTACGCCGGCCTGCGCCCGGTCCATTGATTGTAGCTGGACTTAACGTGTACCTCCTCCACCCGCATAATTATCACCTAGACTAGAAGTCCATGTTCGTAAGACATAACTCACTACCTGTACATAAGAAATAATCCATGTTAGACTAATTAATCCATGCTAGAAGGACATAACCAATTTTTAGTAACGCTTATATGTATGTACACGCGTAACACACGCAGGCATGTGCCTACATACGTGTACGTGTACGTGTACGTGTACGTGTACGTGTACGTGTACGTGTACGTGTACGTGTACGTGTACATCCAAACATTCCTCACGCAAACCCCCCTTACCCCCCATTTTAAATTTTTCACAGCTTTAGTATTATTTATTCTCGCCAAACCCCAAAAACAAGAACATACCACGCTATTACTCATTTAAAACTAAAATGGTATAACCAATCAACAAAAATTACTCCATACAATATACCAATTACCCTGGCTAATACTAATGTAATACCCATAGACCCACCTACCCATAAGGCCATAATGCT